AATTTCTCCGCCGATTCTTTTTAGTCGAGCTTCTCGGTCTGTCATTATACCTTGAGAAGTCGAAAGGATTACAATTCCTATTCCGCCTAAAATTCGTGGAATTCGTTGAGAGTTAGAATAGATTCGTAGACCCGGTCGACTTATTCTCTTTAAATTTAAAATCGTTTTGTAGGATTCTTTCTTATTTCGTCTATGTCTTAGGGTTAAAATCAAAAAATATTGGTTGTTTTCGCGATGTTTCCTTACGTTTTCGATAAAACCCTCTCGTAAAAGGATTTTAACAATACTTTCCGTGATGTTAGTCGATCCTATCCGAACCGTTCCTTTTCTATTCATGTCAGCATTTCGTATAGAGGTTATTATATCAGCAATGGTGTCTTTCCCCATGATAAGTTAAAATTCCTTATTGTTCTATAATTTTGATATAATCAACATGTTCTTTTTCTTTTATTTATATATAGATATAGACGAATTATATATTAATATATGAATTAAATTCTTAATATTTTATTATTAAGGGTATATGCGTGATACAGAATCTATTAATTAATTTTATTTCAATACCTGTTTTTTTAATCCGATACTAACTATCGCTATCGATATTTAGATCTTATAATACCTCAGGAGCTAATGAAACTATTTTAGTAAAGTTTAATTGTCTCAATTCCCGTGGGATCGCCCCAAAAACTCGAGTTCCTTTTGGATTTCCTTCTTGATCAATGACAACTGCGGCATTGTCATCATATCGTATTATCGTCCCATTGTTACGTTTGAGTTCTTTACAAGTACGTACAATTACAGCTCTAATCACTTCTGATCTTTCTAGAGGAGTATTTGGTATTGCTTCTTTGATTACAGCAACAATAACGTCACCAATATGAGCATATCGGCGATTACTAGCTCCTATTATTCGAATACACATCAATTCTCTAGCCCCGCTGTTGTCTGCTACATTCAAATAGGTTTGTGGTTGAATCATATCATTTTTTTTGTATCTCTTCTTTTAATGCAAAGGACGAAGTAAAAAAATATTGTTTGTCAAAAAAAGAAAACTTATAATCTTTTTACCCTTAAATGTTATTTAGTTTTTTCATTATATATTCCTATTCAGAAATAATGAATTGGGTTTTTATAGGCATTTTTGATGCCGCTATTGAAATAGCTTTTCTTGCTATATTTTCGGGTACACCACCCATTTCATAAAGGATTTTACCTGGTTTAACCACAGCTACCCAATACTCAGGGGATCCTTTCCCAGAACCCATACGCGTTTCCGCAGGTCTTACTGTAACTGGTTTGTCTGGAAATATACGTACCCAAATTTTTCCACCACGTCGTACATTTCGTGTCATTGCGCGTCGCCCTGCTTCTATTTGTCTAGATGTGATCCAAGCGGGTTCAAGTGTTTGAAGAGCATATCTGCCAAAACAAATACGATTCCCACGAGAAGATATTCCTTTTAGTCTTCCTCGATGTTGTTTACGAAATCTGGTTCTTTTTGGGTTATAGTTGATGGTTCTAAATTAGAAATTCCATCTCTACTACAGAACTGAACGTGAGAGTTTCTTCTCATCCAGCTCCTCGCGAATAAAAGGACTAAAAAAGCTTGTATTAAGATATAGTTAATGATTAATTCTATTAATCATGATATTCAATTTCATCTGATCTCTTCTAAATTTGTGTATGTCTTTTTCGAAATGGAATCCAAGATTAATTCTATTTATTTAAAAATAACGTAACGTAATATCATCATCTCGAATGTCGTTTTTGTTAGAATATTCTAACAAATCCTTATTTTCTTTTATCTTTTTAATTTTTGTTTTTTATTACTTTTATTAAAAAAAAAGTATTCGCCGGCGAATATTTACTCTTTCAATATCTATATTAAGTTTGTTGTTTATCCCAGGAGATCTCTGAATAAAAATAAGAATAGATAATAATCTGGTTTATTCCGCCATCCTGTCCAATGAATTACTAAGATTTATTTTTCAATAGAATCCTCTATATTCATGGGTTCCGTCGTTCCCATCGCTTCTTGATTAATCATTAGGCCCGAATTCTACAATGGAGCTCTTATATGAAATCGGGAATTTCATTTTTTTTATTTGTTTTTGTTTTTGAGTCAATTTTCTTAGTTTTTATTGGCTCAAGGCTCTTAATTTTTTTTGTTTTCGGAACAGATTTATCTAATTATTCTGAATGAATCTGTATTGATGCTTTATTACATTGCTTTTCTTACAGTGACCTCATAGACTTTCCAAATTGGAATCATATATCATTAATATTCAATTTTTTCTCTCTTTCTTTCATCCTTCCACTGAATCCGCATACTTTTCGATTACCTTTCATAACTTATAATTATAGTTCTTTATTCTTTTTTTTTTTTCAGTTGCTACAATAATATGATCAATCCATCATATCTTGACTGATTTTTTTATCCAGATAATGTGAAGCAATGAGTTGCTTAGGTTATTTATTAATGCTATAGTTATTAGTTTCT